CATTCCCATATCTTTTTTTTTAATGTAATGAGCCTACCCTCTCTTTTCTGTTTATATTCAAAAACATCGAAACTGATATAAGACCAGAATATTAGGAGGACTCTTCCGACCAGACAAAAATCTATAATTGTCAGCAAAGTTCTTTCTTTATTTGTATTTGTTCTTTATTTGTATTTGTTCTTTATTTAATTTAAAATTAAAATTTACAATTTATTTCTATATTTTTTTTATTTCCTTTTTTTCTTCAAATCCAAAAATTCCTATTTTTTTTTACGTAGGTCGTCGATTCGGCATTGGAAAAAAGAGCAAGATGCCCATTTTTTTAATAAATGGTTCAAATCATTTTATCGATATGAGTGTTCTATATCAGATAAATTACCAACTATTCATTTTTAAACCATTTCGGTACGTTAGTACCGGTAGAAAGAGTACCATGTTTTGCCTGGACTTCAAACAGTTTAGCTTTAACCATGTTAATGGTCTCACATTATTGGTTGATAGAGAATCAAATTTACCAATAAGTCACGAAATGCTATGGTTCTTACATATGATTTCTTAATTTATTCAGAAATAATTCGTTGAGATCGTGCACTTTTTTCCTATTTATCCTATAAAATGAATAAAATACCATAAATAAAGTGCAGTCGGATGGATCCAACCTATTCTTGAAATACACAACTCGCACACACCCCCTTTCCAAAAAAAATCAATACACCAAGCACTACACTTAGATTTATTGGATTTGTTGCTAAAATATCGGTATTAAACCCGAAACTCCCGGCGGATGGCCAGTGACCCAAGGAAAGGAAAGAATCGGTTCCATTTTTCATATGCTCTCCTCTTATAGATAGGACTAACAAAGAACAGAGTTCTTTTTGTATCACTTCGTCGTCCCTTTTTTGATCGATTTCTTTTTATTATATAAATTTTATTTCCATTTTTTTTTTTTTTAATGGGAGTAGATTAAATCTAGTAATTTAATTTGATAATTTTAAAATTTCTTACTTGAAGTTTCCAATCCAATAAAATACTTATTAGGTTAAGTCTTGGGTCTCATGTCAATTGTGAAATATCTCGTTTGTTGAAACGATTCCTAAAAAAAGTCAAAAAAAGGTTTCCATTGTACTAAGCTAAGGACGCGAAGGAAGAAAACGAGCGGATCCAGTAATTACTCATCCTTAAAACAGTCCCTCCTTTCCTGGGGTATCGTCTCAACAAATAAATAATTGTAGGAGTAAAGCGTTGATATAATTAGAAGAAGCAAACAGCAATTCTGAGTTAATAAAATAAGAAAAAAGTATAGCGAATTAAAAAAATAAGAAAAAAAGTATAGTATGTAAGGTACTTTTTTACATTTCTAGGATTAAACAAAAGGATTCGCAAACAAAAGCGCTAACGCCACGACCAGTCCATAAATTGTTAAAGCTTCCATAAAAGCTAGACTAAGCAATAAAGTACCTCGTATTTTACCCTCTGCTTCTGGTTGTCTCGCAATACCTTCTACAGCTTGGCCTGCAGCAGTACCTTGACCAACTCCAGGTCCAATAGAAGCAAGCCCTACGGCCAATCCAGCAGCAATAACGGAAGCGGCAGAAATCAGTGGATTCATGGTAAGTTCCTCGCACCAAAAAAAAAAAAGAAATGGTTAATGATACAATCAACCAATGAATTTTTACTAAATTTTTTTATCATTTTTTTTTTTCATTAAGATTTTATCATTAAGATCTATCTGATTAAGATCTATCGGGTCGAAATAACTAAAAACTCCGAATTGAAATGGTAATATTACTGAATCGTCAGAACTATTTCGATATCTCATTTTGAGTTTCTACCCATAATGGAGTTTTTGTAAATACATATGTATACGGTTCTAGTTATTGCATTTCTTTGTTTCGAAACATTCTTTCATTCAATTCTTCTTTCCTTTCTTTTTTTCTTCTAGATACTATCCTTGAGTTCATCTCTTTTTTGCATTTCATTCAATCCACAATCACAGACGAAACGGAAAGACTTATATTGGGACTATATAAATGCAGTGAACCGCAATCAAATCAATCAATAATATATATATAGGATATATAATAATATATATATATATATTAGGAATAGTCCTATATAACTAGTAAATATCTAATATCACATATACATTTGTTTCTTCCATAACGTAAACCACCCGCATTTTATATTTTATATTGAATCGGATTCTAGAATCATTCCTCGAAACAGACACAGGGGCTGGACTTATAGAGATTACATACATCTAGTGTGACCCCCCCAACCCATCTTTTTTTTTACAATTCCGCAATATCGTCTATCTTTTTTCCTACGACTCTAAATCGTATATTCATACGTATTTGTATTTGTATTTGTATCTATTATGTTCCCCAACCAAGTGGATTATCTTGAATCATGCATGAATTGGGATAAGCTTAAAAAAGACTATTTCGAAAACTAGTCAATGATGACCCTCCATGGATTCACCTATATAAGCCGCGGCTAACGTTGCAAAAATAAGAGCTTGAATACCACTTGTAAATAATCCAAGAAGCATAACAGGTATAGGAACTACTGAAGGGACTAAAGAAACAAGAACAACAACTACTAATTCATCAGCCAATATATTCCCGAAAAGTCGAAAACTAAGGGATAAAGGTTTTGTGAAATCTTCTAGGATGTTAATTGGTAAAAGTATTGGGGTTGGTTGAATGTATTTTCCGAAATAACCCAATCCTTTTTTGGTAAGACCGGCATAAAAATATGCCGCTGACGTGGGTAAAGCTAAAGCAACAGTAGTATTTATATCATTCGTAGGCGCAGCTAACTCCCCATGAGGTAATTGTATGATTTTCCAAGGTAAAAGAGCACCCGACCAGTTAGAAACAAAAATAAATAAGAACATAGTTCCAATAAAGGGAACCCAAGGACCATATTCTTCTCCAATCTGAGTTTTGCTCAAATCTCGAATAAATTCAAGGACATATTCGAAGAAATTCTGACCGTCGGTCGGAATGGTTTGTGGATTCCGAACAGCTATGATGACTGAACCTAATAAGATAGCAATTACGACCCAAGAAGTGATAAGTACTTGGGCATGGATTTGTAAACCTCCTATTTGCCAATAGAAATGTTGGCCTACTTCTACACCCGATATATCGTATAACCCTTTGAGTGTTTTAATGGAACATGGTATAACATTCATATTGTCCTCTGACAGAAATTGAACTTCAAAAAAAGGAATTATTTTGATTCAACCATCTATTTCTCAACTCACTAACTTGAATCATTAATCGTATATTTTATTTACGATACCAAGAAATTACATAACATCATAACATAATATCAATATCCCCAGTACTTTTTTTATCTCTTTTTAAAAATTCAAAAAAAAAATAGTACCGATCCAATAAATCTATGGAGTTGCCAAATAATTAACTAATCTTATTATTCTTAATGATAATCAACGATTTCTTATATAGCTAGAACGACCCTCACAAATTGCAGATACTAATTTGTTAAGAATCAATCGAATTGAAGCTATAGCGTCATCATTTGCTGGAATCGAAATATCTGCGAGATCTGGGTCACAATTTGTATCGATTAAACAAATTGTCGGAATCCCCAAAATGACACATTCTCGAAGAGCCGTATATTCTTCTTGCTGATCAACGATGATCACAATATCAGGCAACCCCGTCATATATTTGATCCCACCGAGATATGTTTGCAAGGTAGATAGTTTTCTCTTCAACATTGCTGCATCTCTTTTGGAGAGACAGTCGAGTTTCCCCATCTTTTGTTCTGCTCTTAAGTCCCTGAACTTGTGAAGTCTCGTTTCCGTAGTGGACCAATTCGTTAACATACCACCAAGCCATTTTTTATTAACATAATGACACCGAGCCCTTATTGCAGCTGATGCTACTGAATCCACTGCTTTATTTTTTGTACCAACGATTAAGAAGTTTTTTCCCCTACTTGCTGCATCAAAAACTAAATCACAGGTTTCTGATAAAAAACGAGCAGTTCTAGTGAGATTTGTAATATGAATACCTTTACGCTTTGCAGAGATGTAAGGGGCCATTCTAGGATTCCATTTCTTAGTACCATGACCAAAATGAACTCCTGCTTCCATCATCTCTTCCAAATTGATGTTCCAATATCTTCTTGTCATTTTTCCCCAGACTTCCTTTTTTTTTTAACAAAGAGACGAGGTAACCTGAAATAAATAATTGTTCCGATGGAACCTTCTACGGGGGATTGACCGTTGATACACGACCCAAACCATTAATTTCTTTTAATTACTTATTTGATTTTTTACCAAATCAATAATCGGACCAGATAATTGAAAGATAGTTAAAGTGAAAGAAAAGAATCTGCTCTTAGGAATCATTAAATCGCGTAAATGATTGTTCTGATGTCTCATGGAAATTTGTCTCATGGAAATTGTTTTGGACGTAAGAACAAAATAATTCTCTATGGTGTAACAAAATATCTCTTATTTCCAAATGAATGTTCTTGTCTTGCCTTGAAGGGTGTACTAATTTTTGGAATCCGGTACCAACAGGTATAATCCCCCCCAGAACAACGTTCTCTTTCAGGCCTTTCAACCAATCAATACGACCTCGTAGAGCAGCTTTTGCTAAAACTCGAGCGGTTTCTTGAAAACTTGCTTCGGATATGAAACTTTGAGTATTTAGAGATGCCCTCGTTATTCCCAATAAGATTGCCCGATAACAGATCGCTTCGTCCAAAGCACGCCCTGCTCGTTCCGCTCGCAAAAAGCCGATTAATTCTCCAGGTAAAAAAACATTAGACATTCCATCTTCTGAAACCAACACTTTTGATGTTACTTGACGTACAATAATTTCTATATGTCTATTATGGATCTGTACCCCCTGGGATCGATAAACCTTTTGGATCTTATTAACCAAAGAGATACGACTTTGGGCTATGGTTAGCTCAGCTCCAATCAAGAATCCCCAGGGGATTCCAAGAATCCTTTGTATACGTTCGTTCCAACCTTCAACTCTCCTTTCTAGGTTCATCGATATTGAATCAATCGAACGCACTTCTAAGATTTGTTCCACTTTTGGAAGACCTTGCGTTATGTCACCAGATCTCGATTTTTCATATATAAATGTAACTAATGTATCTCCTTCGTAAAGTATTTCTCCATAATGGCTATGAACAGTTGCTCCTGGAGTGGCCAAATAGGGTTTAGCTGATCTTATAACTAAGGAGTCAACATGAACAATTAAAATTTGACCAGATTTTTTTACGTGTGATTCGTATTTGAATAGACATACATTTTCACAAATAAATTGTCCAAGGCTAATTATTGTAGATGTCTCTTCACAATAATCGTGATGGAGAAAGCACCAATTCAAATGGAATGGATTCAAAATTATGTTACCGCATGGATCGGGATTATAAATCCTCCTATTTTCATCTATTAAACAGTATTTAAGTACTTGGAAAGTCTGTTTAAAATTGTCAAGTAACAAATATTTCTTTAACAAGATATGATTATGAGTTATTAAATAGTAAGATGAAAAAAAATTCGCTATTTTAGGGACAATAGTCCCTAAGGGACCCAGCAAATCCCTAATTTGGATTATGGGATCTGATTCTTTTGTCACATTGTTATATTTCGAACCATTGAATGGACCAATTCGAGAACAATTGGATGATGACAAAATTATCAAAGATTGGCATTCATTATTTCGATTCAACAACGTACCAATACCAATAGTTCCTTGATGTTGGGTAAGTGATTGAATCTTCGCCTTGGAATAAAAAGGATTGATATTGGTGCGATCTAATCCATTATCGGAAATCAATACGGAACTTGCCCTATCATACCTTTTTCCGGTATACGAAATAGTGGAATTGACTAACTCAATTCTTATGAAATCGCGAATCAGATCATTTGTCCTTACCTCAACAAAGGAAGCATGAACCTCTTCTATAGAACCATTTTTTTCTTGGTCCCAATTCAATACTAAGCAAGTCCGAACTAATTGAATACTTGTGTGATAAATTCCTCGAATTGACTTGCCATTTCCATAAAGGATATAATTGACAACTCTAAGTTGGACATTATCCTTTTCCTGCAAGAGATCCCGAGGGAAAAGTGTTGCTAAATTTATCCCATCAGCTATTTCATATGTGACTACGGACCGAACCGAAACAAAATACTTTTTCTTGGTGGGTGTGATCCGTTGGACATAGATCCAATTTTTCAATTTTTTTGATTTCTTAGAATTTTTTTTTTCCGTCTCTGGTGGTATCAAAATGCCGCAGTGCCTGGATATCTTATCTGTTTCTCCAGGAAAATGAATATCTCCAGAAAAGATTTTCAGTTCAATACTTTTTTTTTTTCTCTCCACTCGGACTAATCCGCCTACCCGGCTTCTTGTATTTAAAGCGAGTTGTGTATCTACTCCAACGATACTATTGTTCCGGACCATTATGAACGAAGATCCGGGTAAGATATGCACTTCTTCGAGAATGAAAAAAAACCGATCTACTTTCTGGTATTTCGGACTAAATTCTTTTGCTCTTCGATACTCAATCAAATCCTCTTTTTTTATGATTGAATCTACCTCTATGGTCCCATATTTAGTAATTCCTGAACTATTTCTTCTGTATCGTGGATCATCAAAATAAGCAAGAATACTATTTCTACGTAAAATACCATTTATGGGTATTTCAATCGAAATACCAAAACAGAGCATTAGTTCTTTATCTCGTTCTTGATCATATTGTAATGGGATAATGAATCTATTTCTTCGTTTTTTCGCCAAGAAATCAGAATTTTCTTGGAGAATAGAAGGATATATGAAATTCCAATGACCATTGGATATGATTCGATCAGGTCTTGAATAGTCAAGAATTTCCCTATCTTTTTTACCAGAAGTATCCAACAATTTATGTCTTACTCGATGATTAGTCATTGAGGGGTCAAAGATATATCTTTCTTCGAAAGAAAAAGAATGAACATTCATTTGATCTTGATCTTTGTGGAGCGAAAAAGACACTATACTGGATCTGCACGGACCTCCTGCTAATATCCATAAATGACTTGTTTTTGGTAATAGATGAACATTACCATGTGTATATTCAGATGCATGGTGGACATCGGTACTCCAGTGCATTTCTCCCTCTGATTCAGAATAAATATGTTTTCGTACCTTCTCTTTAAAACGAAAAGTAGACGTTCCGGCACGAATCTCAGCAATCACTTGTTCTGATTCTACATATTGATCATTTTGAACTAAAATCAAACTTTTTGGTGGAATATTCACATTATGGATAATATCCCGAGTCTCAATAGTTACATACAAGTCTATAGAACATAGAAAAGCAGGATGCCCATGACGGGTACGTGTGGGATAAACCAAATCCTCATTGAATTTTATTTTTCCATTAGAAGGAGCTCGTACATGTTCGGCAGTATCACCTGTGAATACTCCACCCGTATGAAAAGTTCTTAATGTTAGT